CTTACTTGGTATTAGAGTTCGAATGAAAACCGCCCGATTGCAGGTAATGCCAGAATTTTCGATTTTGTGAGGATCAATCAAATAAGGTTTTCCTTAGAAAAAGATTCTATAAAAGCAATGATAAATAGATACGAATAGAGCAAGAAAAGAAGGAAATAAAAAAACATAGTATAGAAAAGATATCCAAAATGATATAGAAATCACTATCCTACCCTTAGTTTTTATTTCCTTAATTTAATTGAATTTCGTTTGATTAGGGCAAAGTTCCTTAAAAACCTCTGCCTTTTTTAAAATATCCTGAACAGTTCCTGTAGGCTGAGCGCCTTTTTCAAGGAAATAGAGAATAGCGGGAACGTTTAAATAAGTTTGATTCTTGATCGGATCATAAAAACCCACTTTCCGAAGATCTCTTCCTTCTCTTCGGGATCGAACATCAATTGCAACGATTCGATAGACGGCTCATCGGGATAGATGTAGATGAAAAAGAACCCCCCCCCCTAGAACCGTATAGGAAGTTTTCTCCTCGTACGGCTCGAGAAAAAATGATTCGAAGTTTTGTCTATGGATAAAATTATAATAAATAGTAAAGGAATCCGTAAAAGAAATTAGCCTATAATTTAACTCATAGTCATTTTTATTTAGCTTCCTTCCTGAAAAAGAAAAAATCATTTGTACTCATAACTCAAGTTGAACAATTCTCAAATATCTTAAAGAAAAATCTTTAAGATATTTTTTTATTGAGTGGTCTTTAACCCCCTTTTTGTCTCGTTTAAAATCTATTTGGATTCTTTATTCGGATCCGTGAGACAATTGAAGTGGTGTTTCCTTGTTCTGGGATCCTTTATCTTTGTTTTAAATCATTGGGTTTAGACATTACTTCGGTGTTTCTTAATCCTTTCAAAATGGTAGCAACATACCCCTTTTGTGATTTCTTTCTATCAAAGAATCATACCGACGGTTGATTCGCGCGCGATACACTGTGGATCGAAAAAGTTTTAGCCGTTCCAACAAATTTTTTTGAATTGAAAATTTGCTCGAATCGGATCCTTTCGATTTCTATATCGAAGATATACTTACGAAGTTGTTCTAATTTATTGATTGGCATTAACCCTAGATCGTTGCCCCTGAGAAATTAATTAATACTTTCTACTCGAGCTCCATCATGAACTATTTACATTACAACCCAATAAAAAAAGAAGGGTTCTAGTTCTAGTAGAATAGAACAAACGACGTCGAGCCAAGAGCACCTTCATTCCTATATAAAATGGTGGATGTAAGAATAAGAATCCACACCGGATCGTGTCCTTCAAGTCGCACGTTGCTTTCTACCACATCGTTTTAAACGAAGTTTTACCATAACATTCCTCTAATTTGGAACCAGTATGGAATTGATTCAATTATGGAATCATGAATAGTCATTGGTTCAGTCGGTACAGAGACATAGTAATTTATATTTTTTCTTATCTACATAGAGAATAAAGATTTTTCTGAAGAAATCTTAGCAAGACCTCGGCTTTTTTTGTATGAATGGAACATTTTTCTATAAATATCTATCTAAAAAAAAATATCTAACAGAAATATCCAGAAATCTAAATATAGAAATAACATAACTAACAGAAATAACACGAATAAAGAAATTCTATTTGACTCTGCCTCTTCAAGTGACTCAATAAGATAGACTGACCCATTTCCAACTTCCCAAAGATTCAACCCATAAGGAATCATTACAAATCTTGATAATTGAAAAAGTTTCCTACTTCTACATCATTATTTGAGTCAAGTTTTACAGTAAAGACTACATTTGATTATCATAAGAAAGAAAAATCTCTGTTTCTTTTCGAATCGAATTGTCAATGATTTAAAACAAATAAGCTAAATAGTTCGAACAATAAAAATAAATATCATTGTTAAATATTTAAATTTTAATATTTTAGGGATGCAAATTATTTTTCACAAAAATAGAAAGACTATTGTCACTGAAATAGGATAACAATACATACCTATAGGCTAAGCACTTCCTCGTTTTATATGTATTTTCATATTTTGTTTAACCTGAGGTTAAGTAATCTTTCTGCAACTGTGATCTATGTCCCATCTTATCTTTATCTGGATCACAAAAGGATTCAGTTACATTTGCATGTCATTTGAACTCGATTTAGTTCAGTTTGTGAAAAACTGAGATATGATTCCGAAAAGAATCATTCAAAATCAAAAAAGAAAGAAGAATCATATTCTATCCAATATTAGACCTTGAAACAGAACCTTGTTGAACAAAAAAGCTGTATTCGGATACAATGGATATGCTCTGGGACGGAAGGATTCGAACCTCCGAATAGCGGGACCAAAACCCGTTGCCTTACCACTTGGCTACGCCCCATTTATATTTTTATTGGACACTAATACTAATACTAATAAAGAATAATATTGGTATTAAGTGTTCGTCAATTCCAGTCCAACTATCTATAGAAAATCTTTATTCTTTATAGAATATATTATAGATTCGTGCTAGGATTTTGACATGTGTATATCTAGAATTCAACTGAATTTATTGATCATTACATATAATTCAATTAAGATATTGTATGAAAGTATGATTTCTTCTATTCTCCTTTGAGAATTGGAGGATTTTTGATTGAGCGGAAAAAGAAGGATTTTTTAGTCTACCTTACTTTCTTCATTTTTCCTTATATCAATAACTCAATCAAAATGCAATTATCTCGACGAACAAAATGTCTGTTATGCTTAATATCTTTAGTTTGATCTGTCTTAATTCTGCCCTTTATCCGAGTAGTCTTTTCTTCGCCAAATTGCCCGAAGCCTATGCTTTTTTGAATCCAATCGTAGATGTTATGCCAGTCATACCCCTGTTCTTTTTTCTTTTAGCCTTTGTTTGGCAAGCTGCTGTAAGTTTTCGATAAGATCTTTAATACTATCCTAAAAAATTCATGATTTATTCGAGAAAAATTATAACAATTGATAAGATCAAATAAGTCTGACAGTATGAACCTTCGATTTAAACATTGAAATTCTTGGATAGCCACGAGAAATCCGGCTCGCCCCATTTCCCGATTCTAATCCTTTTTCCGGCAAAAGACCTTATCTTATAGGGTCCCTTACAATATCTAATTGTGGGTATGAAAGTGATTTGTGGTAATCAAAGACTCTTATTACAAATTTCAACTTCATTTGAATTTCTGAACATTCTTTTCTATTTCTAGAATTCATTTCTTGGTGTCAAAATAGGATATGTGATATAAAAATGGAGGATCTATTATCTTTTCTCGTTTTTCTTTTTCAAAAAATGATCTTGGAGGTTGTGTAATGCTTACTCTCAAACTTTTCGTTTACACAGTAGTAATATTCTTTGTTTCTCTCTTCATCTTTGGATTCCTATCCAATGATCCAGGACGTAATCCTGGACGTGAAGAATAAAATAAAAATTTCGTTTTTCTTGCTTGATTTTCCAATTTTCTTAAGATTTTATTTTATCTATTCCACACGTTTAACTAGGAAAAAAATAAAAAGGGGTTTGCGAAATTTCAAAGAAAAAAATAGAAAGTCATCAACGGAAACGGAAAGAGAGGGATTCGAACCCTCGGTACGAATAACTCGTACAACGGATTAGCAATCCGCCGCTTTCGTCCACTCAGCCATCTCTCCCAATTGAAAAAGATAATTACTATGTTACATTACACATCAAGTAAGGATTAAAGAAAGTATTTCTTTCACATTCTTTATCGTTATTATATAATTAGCAATTCCGTTTAGATGCTCGAAAGATCCAAATAGAAAGATAAATAAAGATAGAAAGATAAATAAAGAAGACCTTCTTGCTTTTATTTTGTTCGAAGTGCCTTTTGGGCCTGGCCCGGTCAATACTCAGCCGGGCCTTTTTTTGTTCCAACGAATTCCCTTTATTTATAGGCAACATACTATAAATAAGATACCCAATTTGGTATCTGTGTAACAATTTCCGTTCTGGGGTTTACATATACTTATAATTTTTGTTATAATGGAAATTGAGAAGGATTTTTGATTCAAAAGAATCAATACTGATTAAGTATGTATCAATTTGTATTTTCTTATGTCATTAGGCAAACCAAATTTTAGATTCAAATCCAAGAATCATTCAGGAATTCTCAGTCAACGAATAGTTAATGGTTCCCATTTGTCATAAATTTTGGCTTTTTTGAATGAAAATATACATTTGATTTTTCAATAGAAAAGTGAGGGGAAGTTTTTCGGCATTGTGTGTTTTGAGATACTATACAATCAATCGAAGGGGTGGATCAAATACAATCAAAAGGGCAAAAAGGGTTTCTTTTATAATTTTTCTAAATTTAGAAAAAGGATTAAAAAAAGGATGCAAGATGCAAGTACAATAAACTAAAGTTTAGTAATCCAACCCAAAAAGGGAAAATTTTCTCCTATTGTGTATCGTTTTGGCGGCATGGCCGAGTGGTAAGGCGGGGGACTGCAAATCCTTTTTCCCCAGTTCAAATCCGGGTGCCGCCTCATCAACAAACGAATCGAAATCTCTTATTCTGTTCTGCTGATATAACTCACCCAAATTTTCCCCAGCAGAACAGAATAAGGGGACTGTTGATACTTGGTTGATTCTAAACATCTGTTCTGGGGATTTTGTAAAAGATTGGAAATCTTTGAATCTAAAATTCAAAGAAAAATTCTAATGGTTGAAGCAAGACTTACCGATTCCCTTCTACTGCTAATGTAATGTCTACTGATTGGGATTGGATAGCCGGCGGATAATTCAACTACTAGTTGTGGAAAGTCCTTTCTATACTGTAATCTACATATATAGACTCGCGAGAATCTCTGAGTGTTCAGGCATTCAATCACTATTAGATTGAGATTGGATGGATAATTTACTTTTTTATAGAAAAAGTATAGAAAAAGTGCAAAAAAAATTATTTTTTTTTTGAAACCCCTCGTCAAGAGTATAATATACTATCTCCCAACTGCTTCAGAGAGACAATCGGGAAAGGGTACGGATTAGATCAAATAGGAAATAAAAGTATGTAATAGATAGCAATTTCTCTATTTTTACTTATGAAGGGCAACAAAAAAAGGAATGGGCCCTCTTATTTTATTACTACATGTTCCATTAGTAACATTCCTTTGTAGTGTCATTGTGTATTTTACTTGTGTTTAGTCTTTCCCGATTAGAAATCATATAGGAATTTTTTAGAAATGGATTTATTTGATTGGTTCATCAATAGTGTTCGGCCAGAATCCCTTTTTGACTCTGGACCATTGATTCTACTATTATTAGTGAGCAATAATGGAATAATTCTATCATAGAGATAAGGGACATAATTCACATGGATATAGTAAGTCTCGCTTGGGCTGCTTTAATGGTAGTCTTTACATTTTCCCTTTCACTCGTAGTATGGGGAAGAAGTGGACTTTAGAAGCACTCCTAATTTAGTTGAGGAATGAAACGGTATCAATTGTTTTATAGATCGTTCTGCAACGCATTTTTTTATTTGAATTGAAATAATTTTCAAATAAAAATATCTTCATTTCGAAATTCCATTGGATTCTAGTGGAGAAATGTATTCTATAACAGTAAAACAATTATTTCAGATTGATCAATAGATGTATCAAAGAAATAGAATTGGGTCCTACATCAATTCCATATATGGATTAATAACTACATATATTGAAGATAGAAGCTAATATAGTAAACCAACTTTATTAGAAAGTCAAGTACAACTTTATACACTACAATAACACTAATAGAGAGTATGGTAAGAAAGAAATTTCTTTCTTACTTACCATACTCTCGGATCTCATAGAATAGCGCCCATTATAGCCCGTTGATTTCATTTAAGACGCAAAAATAGAATCCTTTTCATTTGATTTCTTCAACTATTGATAAGAACTCAGAAGTCAAGTTTCATTTAAAGTAATTAATCATTTTGACTGACTGTTTTTACGTAAATGATAAGTAGAAAAGCAGTAGGAACTAAAATGAACAGTGCAGTAGCAATAAATGCAAGAATATTTACTTCCATAATCTCATCGTTTTTTTTATTTCACAATAACTCGGGATTTAATCCCATAGAGATGATAAATCTTTCACCTGTCAATTCAATGAATGCATTACCTATCGATGATCTTGAATCGGATCAATATGATGAATAACAATATCTGAGCTATTAAATTAATTCGTCGTCGAGAATTGAATAGTATAACATACGAAGATCTTTTATCCATACCGAATCCAAGATTGGATTCCCGGCCCAATTCAAAATTCCTTTATTTATATTTATCCTTCTTTTCTGTTCTTTCTTTTCTATAACCTACCTTAGGTCTTCCTTGTAGAACCATCAAATGAAGTATCATTTAACCACCCGTCCGTTTCCATTAACTACAAAACCCCAACAAACAATACAAGCGAAGTGGAAAAAGAGAGGAATTAGGTTCTAAATTTTAATGATCCAATTTTCTTTGGAAGACAAAGAAGTATGATAAAGATGAGTCGCGGGAGAAAAGATGGAATATTCTATCAACTTCACTATTTTAGTTATTTTCATTTTAGTTTAGGGTTTGTTCTTTCTTCGACAGAATCCTGAAAAAAAAGAGGGGAAACCCCTTCAGAATTAAATTATGCTCTCTGTCCCTTCTTTCACAGAAAATGGAGAGGCGAATTGATGTACTTATTGGATCCGTCGGGACTGACGGGGCTCGAACCCGCAACGTCCGCCTTGACAGGGCGGTGCTCTTGCCTATTGAACTACAATCCCAGGGAAATAAGAAGGGATCTAGCAGAAAATTTGGATTCTTTTTTATTCTCTCGTATCAGGTATTTCTTAAGAACAAGAGGGTTCTACCATCTGATAGTAGATTGGCGAATTGTTGGGCCGAGCTGGATTTGAACCAGCGTAGACATATTGTCAACGAATTTACAGTCCGTCCCCATTAACCACTCGGGCATCGACCCAACGCCTAATTCATTTTAGACGTTCCATAATCAACTTCCTTTCGTCTCTCAGGCGGACTTGACAAATTCATTTGAAATGCAGAATGGGAGGTGATCCATTTTAGACTAATAGGAGGACTTGACAAATCAATTTAACTTGATATAAAATGTAATTTTTATGGTCTTGGTCCACCCCCAGAGGGAGTTGAACCCTCGTTATCTCCGTGAAAGAGAGAAGTCGTAACCACTGGACCATAGGGGCCTATGGCCACCTTTATTCATAAAGAAACTAGAAATAATAGGTGCAGAGGACCGGCCACCTTTAGGAAATCAAAAAGCACTAGACAATACAAATACAAACAAAATAGGTAATAAGACAAATACCATAGGTAATAAGGCCGAGGGCCACCTTTAGGAGATGAATAGGATATGAATCAAACCGAAAAACTTTAACTATTCTGGGGGTTAATGGTAATCAAACTTTACCATTAAACTATACAATCTTGAAACTTGAAAGAGAGAAAGACGAGAAAGACCAATGAAATCAAGTTTCT